CAAATGATCTAATTCGCGATTTCATAAGAATTGAGTTAGTCAAAGTCAAGTCCACTCTTTCATATAGTGGAAAAAGATATAGATATAATATAACAGATTCGAGATTGATTCCCAATAAGAGATTAAATAGCGCCAATATCAATCCCTTTCATTCCAAGGCGAAGTTTCAATTAGTTATCCAACAGCAAGGAACTATTGGTACGTTCTTGAATCGAAATAAGGAATGCCAATCTTTGATAATTTTGTCATCATCCAACTGTTTTCGAATTAGTCCATTCAACGGTTCGAAATATAACAATGCGATAAAAGAATTGGATCCCCTAATCCCAATTAGGTATTTGTTAGGTCCCTTAGGTACTATTGTACCTAAAATAGCGAATTTTTATTCATCTTACCATTTATTAACTCATAATCATATATCGTTAAAGAAATATTTGCTACTTGACAATTTTAAACAGACTTTTAAAGTACTTAAATATTGTTTAATGGATGAAAATAGGAGAATTTATAATCTCGATCCATGCAGTAATATAATTTTGAATCCATTCCATTTAAATTGGTGTTTTCTCCATCATGATTCTGGTGAAGAGACCTCCATAATAATTTGCCTTGGGCAATTTATTTGTGAAAATGCATGTCTATTTAAATACGGACCACACATAAAAAAATCTGGTCAAATTTTAATTGTTCATGTTGATGCCTTAGTTATAAGATCGGCTAAGCCCTATTTGGCTACCCCAGGAACAACAGTTCATGGTCATTATGGAGAAATCCTTTATGAAGGAAAGACACTAGTTACATTTATATACGAAAAATCAAGATCTGGTGACATAACGCAGGGTCTTCCAAAAGTGGAACAGGTCTTAGAAGTGCGTTCAATTGATTCAATATCGATGAACCTCGAAAAGAGAGTTGAAAGTTGGAACGAACGTATACCAAGAATTCTTGGAATCCCCTGGGGATTCTTGATTGGAGCTGAGCTAACCATAGCCCAAAGTCGTATCTCTTTGGTTAATAAAATTCAAAAGGTTTATCGATCTCAGGGGGTACAGATACATAACAGGCATATAGAGATCATTGTACGTCAAATAACATCAAAAGTGTTGGTTTCAGAAGATGGAATGTCTAATGTTTTTTCACCCGGAGAATTAATAGGAATGTTGCGAGCGGAACGAGCGGGACGTGCTTTAGACGAAGCGATCAATTATCGGGCAATTTTATTGGGAATAACGAGGGCATCCCTGAATACTCAAAGTTTCATATCCGAAGCGAGTTTTCAAGAAACCGCTCGAGTTTTAGCAAAAGCCGCTTTACGAGGTCGTATTGATTGGTTGAAAGGACTGAAAGAGAACGTTGTTTTGGGGGGGCTTATTCCTGTTGGTACTGGATTCAAAAAATTAGTGCACCATTCAAGGGAAGACAAAAATGTTTATTTGGAAATAAAAAGGAAAAATTTATTCAAGTTGGAAATGAGAGATATTTTGTTATACCATAGAGAATTTTTTTGTTCTTGTGCTCCAAACAATTTTCATGGGACATCACAACAACCATTTACGCAATTTAATGATTTTTAAGAAGAGATTCATTCTTTTTACTTTAATTTTCTGGTTGGGTTGGTACGATTATGAATATTAATTTAGTCAAAAAAAAAAATAATAATAAGTAATTAAAAGAAATTAATGGTTTGGGCCGTATATCAACGGTCAATCCACGGTAGAAAGAAGGTTCCGTCGGAACAATTATTTATTTCAGAATACCTTGTCTCTTTGTAAAAAAAAAAAAGAGGAAGTGTGGGGAAATGCGGAAAAAATGACAAAAAGATACTGGAACATCGATTTAGGAGAAATGATGAAAGCGGGAGTGCATTTTGGTCATGGTACTAGAAAATGGAATCCTAGAATGGCTCCTTACATCTCTGCAAAACGTAAAGGTATTCATATTATAAATCTTACGAAAACTGCTCGTTTTTTATCAGAAGCCTGCGATTTAGTTTTTAATGCAGCAAGTAGTGGAAAAACCTTTTTAATCGTTGGTACTAAAAATAAAGTAGCGGATTTAGTAGCATCGGCTGCAATAGGGGCTCGGTGTCATTATGTTAATAAAAAGTGGCTTGGTGGTATGTTAACGAACTGGTCCACTACGGAAACGAGACTTCATAAGTTCAGGGACTTAATAGTAGAACAAAAAATGGGGAAACTCAACCGTCTTTCCAAAAGAGATGCAGCAATGTTGAAGAGAAAATTATCTACCTTGCAAACATATTTGGGTGGGATCAAATATATGACGGGGTTACCCGATATTGTAATCATCGTTGATCAGCAAGAAGAATATACGGCTCTTCGAGAATGTGTCATTTTAGGGATTCCTACTATTTGTTTAATTGATACAAATTGTGATCCGGATCTCGCAGATATTTCAATTCCAGCCAACGATGATGCTATAGCTTCAATTCGATTCATTCTTAATAAATTAGTATTTGCAATTTGCGAGGGTCATTCTAGCTATATAAGAAATCGTTGATTATGATTAAGAATAATAAAATTAATTCATTGTTTGTGAACTCGATAGATTTTATTGGATCGGTTACTATTTCTTGAACTTCAAAAAGAGATTAAAGAAAAAGAGATAAAGATCAAAATAGGGATATTTAGATTATGTTATATGATTTTGAGTATTCTAAATTCGATTTGTATTAATGATTAATGTTGGTGAGTTGAGAAAGAAATAAAATGGTTCAATCAAAATCAATTTTTAAGTTCGATTTATATCAGAGGAAAATATGAATGCTATACCATGTTCCATTAAAACACTCAATGGGTTATACGATATATCGGGTGTAGAAGTAGGCCAACATTTATATTGGCAAATAGGAGGTTTACAAATCCATGCCCAAGTACTTATCACTTCTTGGGTCGTAATTGCTATCTTATTAGGTTCAGTCATCATAGCAGTTCGGAATCCACAAACAATTCCGACCGACGGTCAGAATTTCTTCGAATATGTCCTTGAATTTATTCGAGACTTGAGTAAAACTCAGATTGGAGAAGAATATGGCCCCTGGGTTCCCTTTATTGGAACTATGTTCCTATTTATTTTTGTTTCTAACTGGTCAGGTGCTCTTTTACCTTGGAAACTTATACAGTTACCTCATGGGGAGTTAGCTGCGCCCACGAATGATATAAATACTACTGTTGCTTTAGCTTTACCCACGTCAGTGGCATATTTTTATGCGGGTCTTACCAAAAAAGGATTGGGGTATTTTGGGAAATACATCCAACCAACTCCAATACTTTTACCAATTAACATCCTAGAAGATTTTACAAAACCTTTATCTCTTAGTTTTCGACTTTTCGGGAATATATTGGCTGATGAATTAGTAGTTGTTGTTCTTGTTTCTTTAGTACCTTCAGTAGTTCCTATCCCCGTTATGTTTCTTGGTTTATTTACAAGCGGTATTCAAGCTCTTATTTTTGCAACTTTAGCCGCGGCTTATATAGGTGAATCCATGGAGGGTCATCATTGATTAGCTTTTTTAAAAGTCTTTTTTAACTTAATCGAATTCATGCATGGTTCCAAATACGCACTTGGTTGGACAACATAATACATAAACATATATAGATACAAATACATATGTATAAACGACCCAATCTCGTAGGAGGGAAGATAGACGATATTACGGAATTGGAAAAAATGGGTTAGGGGGTCTAGTAAACTAGATATATGTAATGTCTGGCCCTTACATATATTTCGAAAAATGATTCTCAAATCCAATTCAATATAAAAATAAAATGCAAACGGTTTACATTATGGAAGAAACAAATGTATATGTGATATTAGATATTTACTAGTTACTAGTTATATAGGGATTATCCCTATGGACTAGATAAATGGACTATATAAATTATAGAATAAATTATAGAATTTTATTTATTCCTATTTTTTTTTTCTAATATTCTAATATATTATTAATATCTTTATTAATATCTATTTATATATTTATAGTATTACTATACTATAGTATTTATTATTACTATAACTATATTGATATTGTATCATTAATATCATTAACCATTTTTTTTTGTACGAGGAACTTATTATGAATCCACTGATTTCTGCCGCTTCCGTTATTGCTGCTGGATTGGCCGTAGGGCTTGCTTCCATTGGACCTGGAGTTGGCCAAGGTACTGCTGCGGGCCAAGCTGTCGAGGGTATTGCGAGACAACCAGAAGCGGAAGGTAAAATACGAGGTACTTTATTGCTAAGTCTAGCTTTTATGGAAGCTTTAACAATTTACGGACTAGTCGTGGCATTAGCACTTTTATTCGCAAATCCTTTTGTTTAATTTAATCCTAAAATTATAAATGTGAAAACGTACGTTATACGTTTCTTTCTTAGTTTGGTTTATTAACTCGGACTTGCCGTTTGCTTCTTCTAATTATATCAACACTTTTATAATTATTTATGAGACAATACCCCGGAAAGGGCATATTTTAGATTTGAGGATGAAGAATTCATGGATCCGTTCGCTTTCTTCCTTCCCATTTCCACCCTTAGTACAACAGAAACTTTTTTTTTTACTAGGAAACGAAACGTTTAAAGAAACGAAATATTTCGCAATTGGTGTTGGTATGAGACCTAATCTTTTTTTATGGAGAACTTAAAAGAATAAGAAATTTTAAATAAATTATAAATTACTAAATTATTTAATCTATTCCCATAAAAAAATAAATTAATAAAAAGAAATCGATCAGGGCGAGGCGAGTGAGGTGATACAAAAAGAACTATGTTCTTTGTTAGTCTTATCTATAAGAAAGAGGAGAGTATATGAAAAATATAACCGATTTTTTCGTTTCCTTGGGCTATTGGCCATCCGCCGGAAGTTTCGGGTTTAATACTGATATTTTAGCAACAAATCTAATAAATCTAAGTATAGTGCTTGGTGTATTGATTTTTTTTGGAAAGGGAGTGTGTGCGAGTTGTATATTTCAAGAATAGGTTGG